TATATCTTGGTCTTAATGAGGGTCTTAATGAGGGTCAGTCTGAGGATGAGGATATTTTTGACGACGAGTATCCCTGGACTAGTGAGGACAAGCTTGATGATAGTTACGATAGCGATGGTGACGTTGAAAACGATCTGGAGGATCTAGCTTTGGATCATGAGATGGATAAAAAAAGTACTACTCTATTCGATTCGACGAATAATATGGAACCTTATAATCTCGTAATTCAATTCGAATTTGTAAAAATAATGTCTCCTTGCATAATATGGATTCCAAACATTCATGATCTGCATCTGACTAAGCCGAATTACTTATCCCACAGTCTATTAGTGAAGTATATCTCCGAGAATTGTGAAAGATCTTCCACAAATCTTGTTATTGCTTCGACTAATATTCCTCAAAAATTGGATCCCTCTCTAATAGGTCTGAATAGATTAAATACATGCATAAAGATACGAAGGCTTCTTATTCCACAACGACGAAAGCACCTTTTCACTCTTTCTTCTACTAGGGGATTTCACTTGGAAAAGAAAATATTCCAGACTAATGGATTCGGGTCCATAACCCTGAGTTCCAATGTACGAGATCTTGTAGCACTTACCAATGAGGTCCTATCGCTTAGTATTACAAGGAAGAAATCAATTATAGATACTAATACAATTAGATTCGCTCTTCATAGACAAACTTGGAATTTCCGATTCGATCAAATACCGATTGCGGATCATGGGATCCTTTTCTATCAGATAGGAAGGGCTCTTGCACAAAATGTACTTCTAAGTCATTGCCTTATAGATCCTATATCTATCTATCTGAAGAGGGACTTATGTGAGGCATTGGATTCTTATTTGTTCAAATGGTACTTCGAACTTGGAACGAGCATGAAGAAATTAACGATACTTCTTTATCTTTTGAGTTGTTCTGCCGGATCGGTCGCTCAAGATCTTTGGTCTCCACGCGGACCCGATGAAGAAAAAGGGATCCCTTCTTATGATCTCATTTATAATGATTCTGCTCTAGTTCATGGCCTATTAGAAATAGAAGACGCTCTGGCGGGATTGGGATCCTTATGGACAGAAGAAGAGGATGATCTAGTGCCATTCCTTATTTCGCCCAAACTAAGGAATCCCTTAGATATGATGAAAAATGGATCTTGTTCTATCCTTGATCTTAGATCTCTCTATAAAGAATATGACTCGAAAAAACCTGACTCGCTATTGGAAGAACATGAATGGGGATTGGTAGAAAATCAATATGACGGAGACTTCGAGTCGGAACAGAGCCCGCAGGATTTATTCAATCACATAGTTTGGGCTCCTAGAATATGGAACCCCCCGTGCTTTCTGTTTGATTCGATGGTAAGGCCCACTGAAATGGGATTTCCCTATTGGGCCGGGTCATTGCGGGACAAGTGGATTGTTTATGATGAGGATGAGCTTGAAGAGAATGATTCGAAGTTCTTGCAGAGTGGAACCTTGCCGTACCCGGCACGAGCTAGATCTTTCAACGAACAGGGCTTTTTTTCACTAAACCGATTAATTTGGGACCCTACAGATCCAATCTTTTTCCTATTCCAAGATGAGCATGAGTTCCCTGTCTCTGTGTTTTCAAATCGAGAATTCTTTGCAGATGAAGAGATGGAGCTTTTATTTTCCAAAAAGGATGCTCCTAAAGATCTGCGTATAAGCTTGTTTATCCATAATAAGAAAGAGAAAGACAAGCACTTTGAATTGTTGATTAATCGCCAGAGATGGCTTAGAACCCATAGTTCATTATTTAAATCGAATCAACTTTTCTGTTATTTTCTTCTATCCGAGACTTATCAGTATTTATCAAATCTGTTCCTATCTAACGGAACACTATTGGATCAAATGACAAAGACATTGTTGAAAAAAGGATGGATTTTCCCGGATGAAATGAAAATTGGAAAATAAAAAATACGCATGTCTGATGAAATGGTTGTTGCTATCTGCTCCAATAACGAATCATTGGTTTGACTGAATAACTAAATAAAATACCAAGATTTCGGATCGATATTGATATATCAATATCGATCTGAGATCTTGGAATTGCTCATTCAATGAGCATTCTCAATATTATGCCTTGAAGAGGACTCGAACCTCCACGCTCTTTAGCACGAGATTTTGAGTCTCGCGTGTCTACCATTTCACCACCAAGGCATCTTGAGAGTTATTCGTATTCCATGAATATGATATCTATCTAGTGTGATGTATGGAATATACCACAAAGGTGGAGTGTTGGAGTCTTTCTATTGATCGGTCATATAGGCCCGAGTCGGACATCCAATTGCTTCGATTTTTATTATCCGGAAATAATTCTAAAAAAATCATATAGTAAATATCAAAAAAATAATCGAAAAATTATCATATAATAATAATCATAGAAAAATACAAAAATTACAATACAAAAATTACAATACAAAAAAAGGGGAGGTTTTTTTGTCATGATGTTGCAATCTTTTCAACTAGGTAATCTAGCATCCTTATACATGAGGATAATGAATTCGGTCGTTGTGGTCGGACTCTATTATGGATTTCTGACCACATTCTCCATAGGACCCTCTTATCTCTTACTTTTACAAGCTCATATTAAAACTATAGAAGAAGGAGAAGAAGAAATCGAGAAGGAGGTATCAGCAGCAACTGGTTTTCTAATGGGACAGCTCTTGATTTTCGTATCGATCTATTATACGCCTCTGCATCTAGCATTGGGTGGACCTCATACAATGACTTTCCTAGTTCCATCCTATTTTATACTTCTTTACTACTGGTACAATTACGAAAACTTAAGTGTTAAACGTCAATTTAGATTGACTAGGAAAAAATCAATTCGTAATCCCATCATTCAATGTATATTCCTGATTAATCTTCTTTTTCAATTATTGAACCATTTCTTTTTCCCAAGTTCTATGTTAACCAGATTAGTCAGCATTTATATGTTTCGATACAACAACAAGATGTTATTTGTAGCAAGTAGTTTTGTTGGTTGGTTAATTGGTCAAATTTTATTCATGAAATGGGTTAGATTCTTATTAGTCTGGCTACAGGAAAATTATTTAATTAGAGCGAAGATTTACATTTTCTCTAACAAGTACCTTTTCTATGCGTTTCGAATTTATCGGGATGCTCTCTTCGATTTAAGAACATCTATGAATGAATTCAGTAGTATTCTCGTTTTTTTTACCTGTCTATGCATTTTCGGCAGAATGCCCTTACCTTTGTTGACTCATAAAATTGAGCCAGATATATTGCCAAAAAAAGAAGATGTTGAACTAAAAAAGACTCCCGAAGAGGAAAAAGAGGAAAAAAGAATAATCGAAAAATATTATGGGAAAGATATTTCGAATATAGAACCACCTGGAGAAGGAAGGAAAATCCCCTTATGGTTTGAAAAAACCTCTTTTATTTTTCTTCTTTTCGACTATAACCGTTGGAATCGTCCAGTGCGACATATAAGAAACCCTAAATTCGAAAAAGCGGTAAGAAATGAAATGTCACAATTTTATTTTGATACATGTCCAAATGATGGAAAACTAAGAATTTCTTTTTCTTGTCCACCTAGTTTAACCCTTTTCTGGAAAATGATACAAAGAAAGATTACTTTTTTAAAAACTTCTACAACAGAAGATTCCATCTATGATGAACTGTACGATTATTGGATTTATACCAATGAAAACAAATTTAAAAGCTTAAGGAGAGAATTTTCTAAACGAATTGCGGTTTTAGACAAAAAAGGACTTGAAAAGATAAATGTACTCGAAAATAAAATTCGATTATGCAAAAATAAAATACAAAAAAGATATTTACCATTCAGACACGATCCTTTCTTAAATGGACCCCATCGTGGAATATTAAAAGATAAGTTTATACCCCATATGGTAACTTTAAGTAAAAGGAAACTTTCATTAATAAATAGTAAAAACCCCAGGGTACTTTTTAATGAAATACTATTACCAATTCGTAAAAACCGCATGCCAATGGTTACAATAAGACGACCACGTCGTAGAAGAAACCCTCCTATGGCTCATAGAGTTAAAGTAAGATATGGGATAGAAAATCTAAAAAAGATAAAAAATTTAATTCGGATAAATAAAATTCAAATTCTCCTTAGTAATGACTATAATTATTATAAATCTGAACAACAAATACATAGATTTTATTTTAAATCCCCATATTTATATTTACGCTATTTCCTCGGTTATTTTCTAAAAGATATCCTTATTCAACAGTTTATAACAAAAAAATCTCTAATAAACTCTTTTGAAAGAGATCAAATAATTAAAAAAGTTCCTCACTGGCCATACAAACTCCTCTATGAGACAGAAGAAAAAAAAATAAAAGAAGCAAAAAAAAAAGTAGAAGAAGAATGGAAAAAAGCAGTAGGAGAAGAAGGAGAAGAAGAAAAAGAAGAAGAAGGAAAAGTAAAAAGGGAGGAGGAGATTAAGATTGATATAGAGGCTGAGGCTGATGTTCGCGAAGCACGAGTCAAACGTACACTTCATTTTCAGACTCTAGACAAAGACGGAGATATAGCCAAGCAAATAATTTTACCACATTATCTGCGAGGACCACAATTAGGAGAATTAATTAAGGGTTCCGTGCGTGCTCAAAAACGTAAATCGGGTATTTGGTTACTGTTTCAAAAAGGTGAACATTCCCCATTTTATTTGAGCAGAACAGATTCTTTTCCTAATCGTTTCGTTCGCCTTTGCTATTTTCTTAAGGGAATTTTTCTAAAGTATATGAGAAAAATCTCAGAATTTGAACTTTTGGCTTATTACCCTTCTTTCGAAGATTTATTATATACTATAGAAGACACAGCAACAGAAGATATCATAATGGACGACGAAATAGAGGGCGCCGAAAAATACGCCGACACGCACGAACAAGAACAAAAAGCAAGAGAGGTTGAAGTAATGTGGGAGGACTTTGTATTAGGTCATATAGTCAGGACTTGGCTTCTAATCATCCAGTCTTATATTAGAAGAGGAATTATAATACCTTTATTGATAATAGTGAAAAATATTGGCCGTATGTTATTATTGCAACGTCCTGAGTTCTTGGAAGATTTAAAAGACTACGAGGAAGAAAGACATTTTTTCTGTACCTATAACGGTGTTCCATTCTCAGAAAAAGAATTGCCTGAAAACTGGATGTATGAGGGTATGCAGATAAAGGTAATAGATCCTTTCCGCCTAAAACCTTGGCACAGATCTAGGCCTTCTGGTCGAAAGAGATATAATGATTTTTTTTATTTAACAACTTTTGGACTGCCAACATCCATTCCTTATGGTCCTGCCGAAGCCCCAAGAATTAAACCCTTTTTAAAACCTATTTTTAAAAAACTCTACAAAATAAGTCAAAAAATTCTAAAGCACTTTGCAAAAATCAAAAAAAAAATTATTTTTTTTATTCAAAACCTTCTATTTAATCTATTTACTAAAAATAGATTAGAAAAAAGATTATTAAAAAAAAACCTTTCAAAAGAAAACGATTCTATAATTAATAATCAGATGATTCATGAATCATCCATTGAATCCCAATTCAAGAATTTAACAAATTATTCATTGACACAAAGAAGAATGAAAGATCTGGCTAATAGAAGAAGTACAATCAGAAATAAAATGGATCAAATTTCAAAAATTGTAAATATTAGCCCTAACAAAAAACATTATGGTGTTAAAAGATTAGAATCACTCCAAAATTTTGTTCAAATATTAAAAAGAAGAACTGCTCGATTAATCCGTAAATCAGGTTATTTTATAGAATTTTTTATGGAAAAGATATATGTAGATCTATTTCTATATATTTTCAATATTTCCAGAATTTATACACAAAAATTTTTTCTTGAATTAAAAACAAAATCTAGGGTTTATATAATAAATAGAAATACAATTCAGTTTATTTCGGCTATACAAAAATCACATTTTTTGTTTAGTCGTTTGCTTAGTAATAAGATTAAGAAGAATTGGAGAAGTCATTCTGATGATTTATCTTTTTTGTCGCAAGCCTACGTATTTTACAAAATATCACAAGCCCAACTAAGTAACTTATATAAGTTTAGATCTGTCTTTCAATATAATGGAACATCTTTATTTCTTAAGAATGAAATAAAAGATTATTTTGGAGCACAAGGAATAATTCATTCCGAACTAAGGACTAAGAAACTTCCAAATTCTGGAATGAATCGATGGAAAAACTGGTTAAAAAGTAATTATCAACACGGTTTATCTCAGAAAATATGGTCTGAATTAGGAATAAAAAAACGGCGAAATACAATCAATAAATATTTAAGTAAAAAAAAAAAATGGAATTCATATGAAAAAGAACAATTAATTAATTCCAATTACCAAAATGCAAAAGCTCCTTTATTTTTATTACCGGATGAACAGGAAAATTGGAAAAAAAACCTTAAATTTGAGGTTTTATCATATAAATTTCTTTTTCATGAGAATAAGAAGGATTTATATAGTTATAAGATACCATTCCAAGGAAATAAAAATAAAGAATTGTCTTATACTAAAAATTACAACAAATGTTTCGATATTCTAAATACAAAGGAAAATATGGATAGAAAATTTTTTGATTGGAAAATTATCCATTTTGATCTTCTAAAGAAAAGTCATATTAGAGCCTGGATCGATATCGATATTACCAGTAATAAGAATACTAAGATTGAACCTATGATTTGTCAAACTTTTGAGAAATTTTATGATGATGATTTAATTTTTTATGAAGAAGAAAAGGAAATTGATGAGAAAGAAAAGGAAATTGATGAGAGAGAAAAGGAAATTGATGAGAGAGAAAAGGAAATTGAGGAGAAAGAAAAGGAGCTTTTTTTTGAGGATAAGAAAGATCAATATTGTCACCAAATTTCTAAAAAAGAAAAAGAAAAATTTGATCAAAAAATTATTAACCGATTAAATCATCAAAAGGAAAACTTTTTTGATTGGATGGGAATGAATGAAGAAATAGTAGGGCCTCGTCCACGGCTAGAATTTTGGTTCTTCCCAGAACTTGTCTCACTTTATAATAGATATAAAAAAAAGCCCTGGACTATACCAATGGATTTTCTTTGTTCTTCTTATGAAGATTCTATTTTCAATATAAGGAAAAAAAAAAAAGTCAAACCTAAAAAGACACTCGCAGATATAAAATCTAAACAAAAGAAACTCGCAGAGGAAAAAGAAAAAGCGGATCAAAAGAAACTCGCAGAGCAAAAAAAAAAAGCGGATCAAAAGAAACTCGCAGAGCAAAAAAAAACCGCGGATCAAAAGAAACTCGCAGAACAAAAAAAAACCGCAGATCAAAAGAAACTCGCAGAGGAAAAAGAAAAAGCGGATCAAAAGAAACTCGCAGAGCAAAAAAAACTCGAGTATGAAAAAAAACTCGCGTATGAACAAAAAAAAATCGCAAAACACATAATGCCTCCATCACATATCATAAATCATTTAAAAAGTTATCAAAAAGAAGAAAGCTCAGTTAGTATAAATAAGAACGTTGTTACCGTAGTGCCAGAATTATTGAGTTGTCAAATGGACTTGATTCCGGATGAGGGGGACATGTTAAACAATATCCACGTATTTATTATGTTAGAGAATTTTAAAATGAAACCAAAAAGAAAGTATAATTTTGTATTAGCCCTTATAAGCGTAGGACAATTAAATATTGATATACTGATGACAAAGGACGTTTATCCATCTTTATCAAATATATTAAAAAAGGGAATATTTTTTATTGAAACAATTGGCGTGTCTGATATTGAAGGGCTTTTTCTTATGTATCAAATGACAGGTCTTTCATGGGTTCATAAGAGTAGAAAACACCAAAATAATCAAAAAAGATTCGGAGACGAAAACAATTATGATTTGCTTATTCCTGAAAATATTTTATTGCCTAGACGTCGTCGAGAATTGAGAATTCTTAGTCTTTTAAACTCAAGGAATAATAAAGGTGTGGATAAAAACCCAGTATATTGCAATGGGAATAGGGTAAATAAAGGTAGTCATTTTTTTGATAAAAGCAAAGATCTTGATCGAGATAAAAAGAAACTTATCAAATTCTTTCTTTGGCCCAATTATCGATTAGAAGATTTAGCTTGTATGAATCGTTATTGGTTCGATACTAATAACGGTAGTCGTTTTAGTATATTAAGAATACGTATGTATCCATGATTAATAAGTATAATAGATTTTTCTTAGATATTCCTTATCATCTAGTAGATAAATAGATGTACACACGCCTTGTCTTACATCCAATTTCGATACATGATACTAATTCGATAACGTATCAATTAGATCCAGAAATGAATCAACAGAATTTTCCTTATTCATTCATTTTATCAATATGAGTGAATAAGGAAATTCGTATTATTATGTGTACAAGAGAAAAAAGTTGGCATTATTATTACTGATCGGCAAAATTCTATATTTGGTAAAAAAAAGGAAGGTTTCAAATTTATGAAAAAAAAATCATTCATATCTCTTATTTCGCATGAAGAAAAAGAAGAAAACAGGGGGTCCATTGAATTTCAAGTATTCTGTTTTAGCAATAAGATCAAAAGACTTACTTCACATTTGAAATTGCACAAAAAAGACTATTCATCTCAGAGAGGTATACGAAAAATTCTAGGAAAACGGCAACGACTACTGGCTTATTTGTTTAAAAAAGATAAAGTACGTTATAAAGAATTAATCAGTAAATTGAAAATTCGAAAGCTAAAATAAAAACACGTTAATTTGAAGAGTCATTTTGAATTATTTGATTTATTAGATCTTGAATTTTGATGAACTTCTTTTTTCCTGTTCAAATCAATAAGATAATGAAAAATTCCGATTTTTTTCTCTCTTATTTTACATATAATGGATTTACCTGGACCAATACATGATTTTCTTTTAGTCTTTCTGGGGTTAGGTCTTATATTAGGGGGTCTCAGAGTGGTCTTATTTACCAATCCTATTTTTTTTGCCTTTTCATTGGGATTGGTTCTTGTTTGTATATCTTTATTTTATATTCTAGCAAACTCGCATTTTGTAACTTCTGCACAACTCCTTATTTATGTAGGAGCTATAAATGTTTTAATAATATTTGCTGTAATGTTCATGAGTGGGCCAGAATATGGCAAAGATTTTCATCTTTGGACTGTTGGGGATGGGGCTACTTCGTTGGTTTTGACAAGTCTTTTTGTTTCATTAATTATTACTATTCTAAATACGTCATGGTATGCGATTATTTGGACTACAAGATCAAACCAGATTCTAGAACAAGATTTGATAAATACTAGTCAACAAATTGGAATTCTTTTATCAACTTTTCTTCCATTTGAACTCATTTCAATAATTCTTTTAGTTGCTTTAATAGGTGCAATTTCTGTGGCTCGCCAATAAAAAAAGTCAATAATTTTTTTTTTTTAAAAAAAAAAACTAGCAATCCAAATAAAAATGAAATTTTATCCTATTCATTTCCATTCAATTTTATTCGAATTGATGCATAAAACGAAAATACTTTTATAGTTCCTTTTAAAAATAAACTTTTTTTTTCTTAAATTCCTCTATTCGAACTTCTTATATTCTAGTAAATCAAATCGGTTTAATTGGTGTTCATATTGAAATGAATCGAGATTGATAAGGAGTTGGTTAATGTTAATGATGCTCGAACATGTACTTGTTTTGAGTGTCTATTTATTTTCTATAGGAATCTACGGATTAGCTACGAGCCGAAATTTGGTTCGGGCTCTTATGTGTCTTGAACTTCTATTGAATGCAGTTAATCTAAATTTTGTAACATTTTATGATTTTTTTGATAGTCGCCAATTAAAAGGAAACATTCTCTCAATTTTTGTTATAGCTATTGCAGCCGCTGAAGCAGCTATTGGACCGGCTATTGTTTCCTCAATTTATCGTAACAGAAAATCAACTCGTATCAATCAATCGAATTTATTGAATAAGAGTAAGTAGTCTTTTTTTTTATTCTATTATATTCGAATTATAGATATATTAGAATAATAGAAATTCAAATTTGAATAGTCATCAATTCAAATTAGATTACTAAGTATGGCACCTTAAGGTATAATCATACTTTCCAAAATGGAATAAATCAAAGTATTTTGGACCTCCTCTTTTTATTTATTTTCTAATAAGCCGATCCAATCCAGAAGTAGATTAATTAAAAAATTCTGGTAAATCATTGATTCGTCTGGTATTTGAATATGTGGTTCATTTACTTTACTAGAACTAGATCGAAAATTAATGAAGTGAAAAAAAAAAAAAAATTATAGATTCGATGTCACATTCAGTAAAGATTTATGATACATGTATAGGGTGTACTCAATGTGTACGAGCTTGTCCTACAGATGTATTAGAAATGATACCTTGGGATGGATGTAAGGCTAAACAAATAGCTTCTGCTCCAAGAACAGAGGACTGTGTTGGTTGTAAGAGATGTGAATCTGCCTGTCCAACCGATTTTTTAAGTGTTCGAGTTTATTTAGGGCCTGAAACAACCCGCAGTATGGGTCTAGCTTATTGATACGTTTCAGAAAGGTCCACTTGAATACATTATATTCTATTTGGATTTTTTTTTACCGACAAAAACCCGTACCCGAAATTTATTTAGTTAGGGTAGGGTACGGGTTTTGTTTTTTTGGCTCAAGTGTATCTTGTCTTTACCATGAATTATTTTCCTTGGTTAACTACAATTGTAGTTTTGCCCATATTTGCAGGTTCTTTTATTTTCTTTCTTCCTCATAGAGGAAATAAGGTAATCCGGTGGTATACTAAAGGTAATCCGGTGGTATACTATATGTATTTCAATGCTGGAGCTACTTCTAACAACCTACGCATTCTGTTATCATTTCCAGCCGGACGATCCATTAATCCGACTGGCATAAGATTATAAATGCATAATATTTTTTTTTTTATTTTTACTGGAGATTAGGAATAGATGGACTTTCGATAGTACTTTTTTGACTGACGGGATTCATCACCACTTTAGCTACTTTAGCGGCTTGGCCGGTTACTTGAGATTCTCGATTATTCTATTTCCTTATGTTAGCAATGTACAGTGGTCAAATAGGATCGTTTTCGTCCCGAGACCTTTTACTTTTTTTCATAATGTGGGAGTTAGAATTAATTCCTCTTTATCTACTTTTATCTATGTGGGGAGGAAAGAAACGTCTCTACTCAGCTACTAAGTTTATTTTGTATACTGCAGGGGGTTCCATTTTCCTATTAATGGGAGCTCTGGGTCTTGGTTTATATGGTTCCAATGAACCAACATTTCATTTTGAAACATTAGTTAATCAATCGTATCCTCTGGCATTAGAAATAATATTCTATATTGGTTTTTTTATTGCCTTTGCTGTAAAATTACCGATTATTCCTTTACATACATGGTTACCAGATACCCATGGAGAAGCACATTACAGTACTTATATGCTTCTAGCGGGAATCTTATTTCAAATGGGAGCATATGGATTGGTTCGTATCAATATGGAACTATTACCCCATGCTCCTTTTCTATTTTCTCCTTGGTTAATAATAATGGGCACAATACAAATAATCTATGCAGCTTCAACATCTCTCGGACAACGTAATAAAAAAAAAAGAATAGCCTATTCCTCTGTATCTCACATGGGTTTCATAATTATAAGAATTAGTTCTATAACTGATACGGGACTTAATGGAGCCATTTTACAAATAATCTCTCATGGCTTTATTGGTGCTGCACTTTTTTCTTAGCGGGAACTAGTTACGATAGAATACGTCTTGTTTATCTCGACGAAATGGGCGGAATAGCTATTCCAATGCCAAAAATATTCACACTTTTCAGTAGCTTTTCACTGGCATCTCTTGCGTTACCGGGCATAAGTGGTTTCATTGCAGAATTAATAGTATTTTGTGGAATAATAACTAGCCAAAAATATCTTTTACTACCCAAAACCAAAATAATAATTATTTTTTTGGGAATGGCAATTGGAATGATATTAACTCCTATTTATTCATTATCTATGTCACGTCAAATGTTCTATGGATATAAGTTATTTAATATTCCAAACTCTTATTTTTTTGATTCTGGACCGCGCGAGTTATTTGTTTCGACTTCTATCTTTCTACCAATAATAGGTATTGGCATTTACCCAGATTTCGTTCTCTCATTATCAGTGGAGAAGGTGGAAGCTATTCTATAAACAATTTTTTTTATAGATAGTTTTCCTTTCATTTCATTAAATGAAAAAAAAAATGAAAAAAGAAGTCTTTCCTCTTCTTTACATAAAGTCAAGAAGAAGAAAGACTGAATTGAAATTAGAATCAGTCAAGTCATGTTTGACGTTTGCGAGAACTATTTCAAACTTTCTTTAAAGGGTTCTCGCCTGGTTATAAGAAACTTGCTTATGCCTTGTCCTATGTTTAGATTCGTAAGGCCCTTTCTTCATTTTAATGAAGTGTTAATGTAAATGAACCATAACTATGTAGCCCTATTCTTAATAGGTTGACCCCAAAATAACATATCCAAATTATAAGAAAGCCTATAAAAGCCACAATTGCAGAATTGGCACTCTGCAAATTTTTATTTGTTCGAATATGTAAATAAATTGCAAATATGGTCCAAGTAATAAATGCCCAAGTTTCCTTTGGGTCCCAATTCCAATATGATCCCCATGCCTCATTGGCCCATACTGCTCCTGAAAGAATACCCGTGGTTAAAAAGATAAATCCTAGACTAATAACACAATAACCCCAATGATCCAGTTGTTCAATCAACCGAGACCTGTAATAATTTCGAACCGAAAGGGGAGAAGCGCTTTGTAAAATATTGCCTTTTTCATTCATGTATTGAATCTCACCGAAGAAAAATGACTCGTTTAATAAATGTTTTCTTTTATCAAAAATCCTTATTATATCTTTTTTTATATCTTTTTGAAATGTAATGATTAAAAGTGCTATTGATAATAATGATCCGCATAAAAGAGCTGCATAACCCAAGACCATCATACTTACATGCATCATTAACCACTGAGATTGGAGGGCGGGTACTAATATTGCGGATTGATGCATTTCCGTTAAGAGACCCGAAGTAGCAAACCCTTGGGTCAAAATAGCACTTGGCGCGATTATTGCACTTAGATTATTTTTTTGTTTTTTAAAATAAAGAATCATATGAATAATGTAGAAACTCCAAGAAAGGAAGATTAATGATTCATATAGATCACTTAATGGGAAATGTTTCCAATAAACCCAACGAGTAACTAATAATCCCGTTAGACAGAAAAAAGTAATTATCATGCCTTTTTCAAATGAATCATATAGTCCTACTATCTCATTGACTAATAAAGTTATCAACTGAAGTGTAATTACAACGGAAACCATTGAAAAGGAAATATGAGTTAAAATGTGCTCTAAAGTCGAAAATATCATAAAAAAAAAAAAAGAAATCCTTCTATTACAAAATTGGAAATGGAAATCAAAAATTTAATTCATTTCATTATAGAACTATTGAATCCTTTTGAGAATTTGTACGATACCATGCCGCCACTCGGACTCGAACCGAGATGCTCTCGCACTGCTTCCTAAGAGCAGCGTGTCTACCAATTTCACCATAGCGGCGGCTTCTTTCAAATCATAATAGCTCTTTTTTAGTCAATCGTCCAGATTGGAGGAGTTAATTCAATGAAATATTTTTTCCGAAACGCTCAAATTGATGAATAAAAAAATAGAAATTGAAACATTTCTTTTTCATATTTCATAATAAGATATACTACATATTTTAAGTTAATTTTAGGGTACTGCTTTAATTTGTCAATGGACTTTCATGTAGTTTATGTTTTCTTGAAATGTGAAAAGGAACTCTTGTAACTAGAATATTCTATATTTCATCCCGAACTAGACCTCAATAAAGTTCTTTGTAATTTTTGGTAATAAAAAATGAATTATTTAGCCGATTTTAAAAATATCAAATAAAAAAAATATCAAATAACAAATACATTGATTTTTTCCATATAGAAAAAATCAAAATAGGATTTTTTTGATCACAATTTCAGCGAAGCATTGGAGGTTTTTCTTTTATGTCAATAGATAGTTTTCTATCTAAACCAAATTAACCGGTAGGATTTTTCTTGTGTCTATTAGTTATCTTCGGTTTCAACAAACCAATTAAGTTAAGTATTGAACCAGAGATGTCATATAAAATTGAAAAAGTTTTGATCTCTATTGAAACGTACTTCCAAAACATAAAAAAATTCTTCGTGCATAATATCCAATTAAATAGAATTGAAAATTAAGTTAAGTAAGGGCTTTTCGATTGATTTGAAAGAGGTGGGTATGTATATAGCAATTCCGAGAAATAATGATTTCAAGAGTTACAGTTTTAAACTAAATCTTTCCTATTTGCCCTTTCAAATTGAAAAATATACATACAATTAATAGAAATAGATAGAAAAAACTTAATTTTATTGTGTTGTGACAAAACAAAAACGTTGATGGGGAAAAAATCCCCATCTTAGAAATGAAAAAATAGACTAAAAAAAAAAAAAAGAAAGGTGAGGAAATCTTATATTTTTTTTTTTCAAACAAAAAAGTACCATTTTATGGTCAACATAATAGTTCTTATTTTACATATCATAAGACAAAATCAAGTTCCAATTTTCGAATTTTATACAGTTCAAAACATTAATTAGTGAATGCAAAGCATTAATTCCATATTGAAATTGTTTATTTTTTATATTTTAGACTCTAAGTGAAAAAAAAAAATTATTTCAAATTTTTTATAAGATTTTTTTGAGTTAGGCCGATTTCGATTGTTCATATTTCAATTGTTCGTATTCGACGAAGATTTTATTATTTATTTTTTCTATAAACAAAGTTGAATTCCCGGAATAAAGAGATTTTGCTATTGAAAAAGCTTTTAACGCTGCCCAATATCCCTTTTTTTTCCAAATATTTTTACGAATATGCTTTTTGGAAATAGAAGTACGTTTTTTTGGAAC